AAGAACAAGAAGATTTAATCAGAAATAGCGCTCATAAATATCGACAGAATTTTTCGAAGTCGAAAGAAATATGAATAATGAATGAAAAGGGTGGGTTGATTCACTGTTCCAATTTCATCTATAATCCAATTTTAATATCAGAATTTTAATATCAGAATAGTAGATAAAGTTATGATTCAATGGGTTAGGTCCACTTACTTTTTCTTTTGTTGATTTAGAATCTAATCTTTACAATTGATTTGGTTGGACTAATATCAAATAGGAAAATTTGGCGATTTAAGAACCAACTTATCATTATGTTAGTATAAATATAATAAATAGAATTAGTATATTATAAAGTATAATATATAATAAATATAATGAAATAAATATAATAAATATAATGAAATAAATATAATGAATATAGTGTTCAACTTTAGAATTTCTAACTAAAATTACTATGCTATAAATAAAATCATTAGAATATTAACTTAATTTTATTGTAATTCTAAATTATTTAGAATTTCTAATTGCTTGAATTTTAAAATTTATTATTAGAGTTTCTTACTTTATTTATTACAAATATCAACAATATCCCAATTCTCCCTTCAAAGTAAGAATACTGTCGCTGGAGTTTTATGAAAAAAAAAGGTCAAAGCAAGAAAGAAGCCCCTTATCAGATTTGAACCGATGACTTACGCCTTACCATGGCGTTACTCTACCACTGAGTTAAAGGGGCTCATTTGATTCAATTCCTGAATCAGCCAGCATACAGGTAAGCTATATCTATGGAAATAGACTCCAAATCATAAAGTCAATATACATAAAAAATATATAATATAAATATATTCAAAATATAATAAAAAATATAATAAACGATAATATATATGATAATATATATATAATATATAGAAAAATATAATATAATATATAGAAAAATATAATATAATTAAGTATATTTATGAAGTATATTTAACTATATAATAACTATATAATTAAAGTATATCAAAGTAAATAAATGAAGTAAACAAACCTATAGTATAGTAATTGATTCATAAAAGAGAAATTTGATTTACCTTAGTGGGTTTAGACTAAACTAGTGAATATAGTAATAGTAAAAATGGGTAAAAAAGGTTTATTGATATTGAATTTGATCAATGCAATGAATTGTTTCAAAACCGAACCCCTTTGAATTGACCTGACCGCGATCATAACCAAATAAATTTGATTGATACATGTAACTAACAATTCAACACGAATCCATATTTCTATTTTATTTTTTTTTCTTTTATCTTTATATTCTAATTAAAATTCTAATTTAAATGAATAATGGCGATTAGAATGAATGATTCATGAATCTAAATCACAAATCAAAAAATTCTATGGAATCATATAAAAGACGGAAAAATCTTTCGAATCGAGTCCTATCATTTAGTTATATTGACAATTTCAAAAAACTATTGATATTATGAGCATAGTATGCTGATGGTCAGGTAAACGTGCCCCCATCGTCTAGCGGTTCAGGACATCTCTCTTTCAAGGAGGTAACGGGGATTCGACTTCCCCTGGGGGTAGGGGTATTACGAAAGGAGGTTGATCGGGGATTCTTACTAAATCTATATCTATAAATCTAGAATTTTTTCTTCCTGGGTCGATGCCCGAGCGGTTAATGGGGACGGACTGTAAATTCGTTGGCAATATGTCTACGCTGGTTCAAATCCAGCTCGGCCCAATAATTCACAGATCCGCCATGAAATGATATAACTCCTGGGTTCTGCTCTTTCTAAATGCCTGATACAAAAAAAAGTAAAATTTCTGATATTTCTCTCGGCTTGTTAGTTCTTTGATTTTATTTGCTTTATTTTTTCCCACAAATTTGGATCTTGTGGATAATCTAGATTCATATTAGGATTTGGAACTAGAAAATTTAAGATTAAAGAGTAATGGAAAAAATACCTTTTTTCGTTGAAAGAAAATTCATTGATAATCTATTTTCTTTTGATTTGAAATAAGAAAAAGATGACTAGTAATTTGTGCCCTTAGTATATATCCATGTTGATATCGATATACCACTCGCGTCTATGGTACAACGCGGCGATTCCAATCTAAAATCAAAATAGTCAATAGAAAGGGTTTGAATGAAATCATAAATCATAAAAAAATGTATATTGTATTGTAACTTTATTTCATTTCTTTGGGATTGTAGTTCAATTGGTAAGAGCACCGCCCTGTCAAGGCGGAAGCTGCGGGTTCGAGCCCCGTCAATCCCGATGGATACAAACAAATCCAATCCAATAAAAAAAATCCAATAAAACTGTCAATTAATCTCTCCATTTTCTGGAAAAGGAGGACAATATAGAAGAATTTCATTCCCAAAGGAGGTCTTTAATTTCTATTTATTATATTTATTTTATTCGATTTATTTTCGTTTTCATCAAAGCAAATATAAAAATTTCATTTCTTCACCTAGTACTGATGGATAAAGACCCATGTAGATTAGTACAATTATTAGGAATGTTATATTCCGGATTTCAAGAGATACCCCACCTAGTTTGGCTTTTTTGATTACTCCTGACCCCAGTCCAAAATTGAATAATGAATTCCATTTTTTTGATGAAATCTTTTTAATTAGAAAAAAAGTATCTTCTTTTTTGGATCCGATTTTGTGTAACCTTAATTACTAATTCTAATTTGAAATAATCTATCTCATTCAAAATCTACTACTGAAGTTTTTATATATTATATGCATCCCATTACTAATCCAAGAAAAAAGATCTTTATAAAATAAAGATCAAAAAAGGACCCCCCTTAGAGAGGGAATGAATAATCTTTTTTAGGTTTAAGGATTTCTGCCGAAGAAAAAACAAACTCTAAAATAAAAGAAGTGAATTCGGTAGCATATTTGATCTTTTTTTTTATACTCTAACTTGTCTTTATCAAACCTTTTTGTTTTTCAATAAGATTAGATTATTAACAAAAAGGAGTTTAGAACTTAACTCTCCTTCCCCTTTTTGCTTCTATTGTTTGTTTGGGTTTGTTTGTAACCAATGTAAGTTAAAGGCAGTTAGATAATACTGATTGTATAAGGAAGCCATTATACAAAAGAAAAAATGTAAAAGAATAATAAATCAAAATAAAATAATCAAGTAAAGAAATTCTCGATTTCATTGGTGGATCAGGAATCCCTTTTTTTGATTCGATATGAATAAAAGATCTTTCTATGTTATACTATTTAATTCTCGACAATGAAGCGATTTGATAACTAAGATATTGTTATTCATGATATTGATCCGATTCGATATCATCGAGATGAAATTCATCCCATTGAATTTAGAGACGAAAGATTTATCATCTCTATGGGATTAAATCCCGAGTTATTGTGTGAAGTCTAGAAAAACGAAAGGATGAAATTATGGAAGTAAATATTCTCGCATTTATTGCTACTGCACTGTTTATTCTAGTTCCTACTGCTTTTTTACTTATAATATACGTAAAAACTATTAGTCAAACTAATTAATTTGAATGACCCCCCTTGACTTCTTAGTTCTTAATTAATATCAATAATTAAACAAAAATAAGGATTCCTATTTTGTGAAAGGAAAGAAACGGACTAAAATCAGCAGTATTCTATGAGATCCGATAGTATAGTAGAAAGCAATCTAGATTTCTTTCTACCATACTACCGGATCTCATCTTCATATATCTGGATATACGTTATCTATATGTCATATAAATGACATATAAATAAATAAATAAAGTCTCAATTTTTTCGTTGATTTGTTTAATTCGAATTAATCTGAATATAGTAGAAAGGCGCCTATGACTCTTACGATTGTAATTCCTATTTCTAGATTTCAGATTATTTTCAATATGAATCCCGGAATTTTTTAATATAGAATAGATATAATTTAAGAATAGATATAATTTAATATATCTATATTAAAAATATATCTATATTAAATAAATATAAAAAAATAGTTTGAGTATAACTATATATATTAATAAAGGAAAACCCATTTTTTAGCATTCCAAAGAAGTAATTGATTGAGCAATTGATAGATTATCTAAGGAAAGGAGTTTTATGAAAACTTTTTTTGATTTTGACTAAACAAATTAGTAAACCCCGCCGATTTTGAATCTTGGAATCATGATATCAACCGAGTCAAGTCAATAAAGTAGAAAAAATATAATATGAATTGTATTTCTCAAATAATCAAACAAATACTAAACTAAACCTTAAGTGCGCAGTATGTGATTTCTTCAAGAAAATATCTTAGTATACCGTTGAAGAACCAATATCTCTATCTTATTTTCCATCAAAAAAAATAACTTTTAATAACTAATATAAAGAACTACTCTCTTTTCTATTTGACTTTGAACAGAAACAAATAATAAAGTAAAAAGGGTTGTGCTGTTTTCATTGTCCATATAGAACTCTAGTAAGAGTCGGTTTATTGAAATGAAATAGAAAATTTAAGAAGAATTCGGTTGGAACAAAAACAAATGATAGGAAATTGGTATTCCTTTTACTTTCAAAATATGAACGTGGAAATCATTAAAATATCTGTTTGATTATGATTACTAAGGGTATTATTCAGATATTTTTTTTATTATTTCTAGAATAAATTACTCCACTCGAATCTAATATAATTTAGAAATTAAGATATTTTGAATTCAATTTAATTGAAAAGTTTTTCGAGAACGATCAATTAATATAATTCCATTTCTCAACTCAGTAGTACCTACCCCTATAGTCCACTTCTTCCCCATACTACGAGTGAAAGAGAAAATGTAAAGACTACCATTAAAGCAGCCCAAGCGAGACTTACTATATCCATGTGAATTATGTCCCTTATCTATATGAATATGACGAAATTTTTCCATTATTGTTCACTAATAATAGTAGAATCGCTAGCGTAGAGTCAAAAAAATTATTTTGTCCAATACCTTTAATGAAGATGAAACAATCAAAAAAAATCCAAAGTAGGTAAGTATAAGAAGTTCTTGGATGATTGTTTGTGGAACCGGGAAAGGTTAAGCACAAAGAAACTCTGCAGCAACGCTTTTGGAAGTCTTACTAAGATGCAAGAATAAGAATAATAAAAACTAGTCTTATTGCTCTTCATTAAATCAAAAATAGAAACCTATAGAATCAAGCAAGAAAGTATCAAGAGTCCTTTTCCTATGCATATTTCTCTAAATTGAACAAGTTATATCAGTAAAAGTAAAACGGAATAAGATATTTAGCGCCCCTTTTTTTTGATCAGGCGACACCCGGATTTGAACTGGGGAAAAAGGATTTGCAGTCCCCCGCCTTACCACTCGGCCATGCCGCCAAGGCGATCAAAATAGACTAACATACCCCCCTTATTTTTTTGCAGTAAACCTCTTTTTTACTTGCATCTTGAATCCCATTTTTTTAATCTTAATCCCCTTCCTAAAATAACAAAAAAAGAATACCTTCCTTTTTTGGATTGTATCCAGCCCTTCGATTCGTTTTGTTATAGTATGACGAAACACACATTATCTTCTTTCTATTGACTATTGAAAGGAAAAACGAAATTTGAATTTTCAGTCCATAATTCCGGACAAATTTGAACCATTAACTATTGACTGTGAATTCATGAAGGATTCTTAGATTTGAATTTGAATCTCAATTTTTTCCTTAAAAAAAAGACTTCTCAATTTCAATTATAACAACAATTATAAGTATATGTAAACCCCAGAAAAGTTATTTTTACACGAATAGCTAATCGAATATCTTATCTGTCTATGATTCCTATTGGAAATTTTTCTAGAGCACGACACGTGCTGTCCACAATAAAACTGCAATAAAAAGAGAGATATATATCCTATATATAGATCATTATATCCACATATCTTTAATAAAGCCTTCTTCTGCACTTCAACATATTATACGAATTCTATTATAAAATAGATAAAAAAACTCTTCTGTGCGAATCCTTTTTTCTTTAACTAAAAAATGAAATACACGAAAGTAAGGTAACTACTAAAACTAAAATAATCAACTGGAATATTGTTTCGGATTATTGGGCTTCTTTATCTCATCGAAGAGATCAAATCCCGAATACTTTGATATTTTATTTTTATTTATTTTACTGATATTTAATTGTATTGGAATATGTAATATCATAATAGTGGGAGAAATTGAATGTGGTAGAAATTGAATCACTTTTTGTTTTGTTATACAAAACAAAATTTCATAAGTCTAAGTTAAGTGGAATTTCGCAATTATTTCCCAGTTGTATCTGTTACAAATTCCAATTTGAGTATAAAATTCTCTTTATTTCTCTGTTTATGTGTATTTCATACATTCCATACCATATTCATATATGGAGTTAAATAAAATTTTATGTGATTCTGTAAACAGAATAGAAATTTCATCATTGACGGACGATCTATATAATTGAATTTAAAGAACGATCCAATAATGGAATTTTTTTTTCACTAAATGGAGAAATTCAAAATGCTTGGGGATGGAAATGAGGGAATGTCTACAATACCGGGATTTAATCAGATACAATTTAAAGGATTTTGTAGGTTTATTGATGAGGGCTTAACAGAAGAATTTAATAAATTTCCAAAAATTGAAGATACAGATCAAGAAATTGAATTTCAATTATTTGTTGAAACTTATCAATTAGTAGAACCTTTAATAAAAGAAAGAGATGCTATATATGAATCACTCACATATTCTTCTGAATTATATGTATCCGCAGGATTAATTTGGAAAAACATTAGGGATATGCAAGAACAAACAATTTTTATTGGAAATATTCCTCTAATGAATTCCTCGGGAACTTCTATAGTAAATGGAATATACAGAATTGTAATTAATCAAATATTGCAAAGCCCAGGTATCTATTACCGGTCAGAATTGGACCATAACGGAATTTCGGTATATACCGGTACTATAATATCCGATTGGGGCGGAAGAGTAGAATTAGAGATTGATAGAAAAGCAAGGATATGGGCTCGTGTGAGTAGGAAACAGAAAATATCTATTCTAGTTCTATCATCAGCTATGGGTTCGAATCTAAAAGAAATTATAGAAAATGTGTGCTACCCTGAAATTTTCTTGTCTTTCCTGAATGATAAGGAGAAAAGGAAAATTGGGTCAAAGGAAAATGCCATTTTGGAGTTTTATCAACAATTTACTTGTGTAGGCGGAGATCCGGTATTTTCTGAATCCTTATGTAAGGAATTACAAAAGAAATTCTTTCAACAAAGATGTGAATTAGGAAGGATTGGTCGACTAAATATAAATCAGAGACTAAACCTTGATATACCCCATAACAATACATTTTTGCTACCGCGAGATATATTAGCTGCTGCAGATCATTTGATTGGAATGAAATTTGGAATGGGTACACTTGACGACATGAATCATTTAAAAAATAAACGTATTCGTTCTGTAGCGGATCTCTTACAAGATCAATTTGGATTGGCTCTGATTCGTTTAGAAAATGTGATTAGAGGAACTCTATGTGGAGCAATTAG